TTCCTGCATAAGAAAGAAAAACTTACTATCTTTGGGATCTGATCCTACACCGCTGCTCAATACCTTAGTGGATCGCCTCTATTACATAAGCAGATTACTCACTTTTATCTATCTTCTATTATGTAGGGCATAAGTAAGCAGTTCTTAATGTATTGGCGCAAACCTCGTTAATTGATCTTTACGGTGCTTCTTCTCTATCAATTCGATTTTTTTATCCATAGAATAAAGTATCTAGGCATATCTTATTTCTTCATATTTTCGACTCATATGAAGTTTCGTTCCTTGCTACAGCTCATAAAAATCGTTGTTTTTGACGATGCATATGTAGAGAGCCTTTTTTATTTTTTTTTTACTAGAAGATTTTTTTGGTCTTTCCTTTTTTCTTTCTATAGTGGAGATAGTCGCACGTAATGACAGATCACGGCCATATTATTAAACGCTTGTGGTAAGAATGGGTTTCGTTCTAGTGCCCTAAAATAATATTCTAAAGCTTTCGTATGATCCCCATTACTTGTGTGAATAAGGCCTATGTTATAGAGTATATAACTTCGATCGTAGGGATCAATTTCTAGTCGCATAGCTTCATAATAATTCTGTAAAGCTTCTGCATAATTTCCTTCGGATTGAGCTGACATCCGTTACGGTCGTCATTCGATTAAAAGAATCTCCGTTCCAGAACCGTACGTGAGATTTTCATCTCATACGGCTCCTCCTTTATATGCATAATGATAATATTTCAATCATTTTTGATTCCATGTATCGATTATTTTCATTATGAATTGAGCGGGGCTAGTGTTTTTGCACGAAATTTCTAGCCAACCTTCCTGCGCGGGAGCTTTTGTTAACATCAAACGTGTTGGTACTAGATAGAAATGGCAACTCCAACAATTTCTTTGTCCTCAACGCCCCCTCATTTCCAGGAATTAGTCACTTCAACAGTCTTTGATGGTTATATGGGTATCCAAGGTACGAACGAGATGGATATTTGTTGTCCCAACCATTCTTTTAAGTCCCAATCCAGATAAGGAAGGGGGTAAGTAATTTTTAACAAAGCTTTCGTCTTGTTGATTTCTAGATGTAATGCTTTTCCCCTATGCTGCCTATTAGGACTAGTAGAGTGGGATTGACCTGTAATACAGAACCGATAGGTGTAACCTTTCGCTCAATGCTAAAATGGATAATGGAAGCATATGAGGCTGCATTAATCGGGGATACACGACAGAAGGAATTGTTCTATTTCTAAACTTCACCTTCAACAAGCGTAGATTTTTTTCAATAATCGATCAAAATAATAATAATCTTTTTTCTTTCTATCCCGAATTTTTTGTCTTTCTCATAAGACTGGGGGAAAAAAAGAATCAAATCACACCATCTCTGTAATAGGTAAATGCCTCCTTTTCGCCTGAAGTTGTTGGAATTATTCGTAATAAAATATTGGCCACAACCGAAAAGGTCTTATCAATAAAATTTCCATTTATCCGTGATCTAGGCATAGGTAACCAATCCATTCTAAAATTCTTTTCATTCTCCCTAGGGGGAAAATAATCCTACAAAGAAAGGAATTGTACAATACGAAATAGCATAAAAAAGATTCATTAAAAAAAAAAGAAATTAAATATTTATCTCAAATAAAATGTAAAGATACGAACCTTCTACTCCTACTCAAATTCAAAGACTCAAATTGCTCCTTTTTTTTTAGGAATCAAAAATAAATAGTTGAATACGATTCCAATTTGCAAATACTAAAAAAATATCTTTTTAGTTTAGCCTTTCACAATAAAAACTTTTTTATTTGAATTCCCGAGCCTTGAATTTTAAATTGAAGTAAAGATCCTTATCAAAAATGGGATATTTTTTTAGTTCGAATTGGTTGGTTGGACCTTACCTAGCCAATCCAAACAAAAATATGAATAACTCGCTATTCATTCTGTTACTGGGTCATAATTGTTGTGTAGGAGAGGTGGCCGAGTGGTTCAAGGCGTAGCATTGGAACTGCTATGTAGACTTTTGTTTACCGAGGGTTCGAATCCCTCTCTTTCCGTACCTTCACCCAACTCACCAACATCGCTAACCGTAACAAATCAACCAAGAGGTAGATCCTTCTTTCTATCTTTATATATATATTCATTATATATATTCATATAGATCTATATTCTAGATATAGATAGATTTTCTATTTCTAATTTAATTGCTGCGATATGTAAAATTATGGAATAAGGTCGAAAAAAAAGAAAAAGATCTCTGTCGATCTATGATACATGAAGGGGAAAAATCCGGATCAAACCCTTTCCCTTAATTTTAAATCAATTTTTTTGGCGAAAGGGGGCTCATTTTTTCGAAACTTTTTTCTTTAAGGTAGGCTTAAGTCTGACGGGAATAATATTCTACGACTAGCAATTCGTTTATTTTCAAACCGACCCACTTATTATCTATTATTTGATTGACTACTCCTTTATATGGGAATGGGTGAAGAGTCAAATGTTTTGGCAATTCCTCGCTGTGGGATGAATCTAGATAATTTTGAACGAGAGCTTTAGATTTTTGCTTATCCCTCGCCATAACAATATCGTTGGGTTTGCAACGATAACTTGGTATATCCACTATACGACCATTAACTAAAATATGTCTATGATTAACTAATTGGCGGGCTCCCGGAATAGTCGGAGACATACCCAACCGAAAAAGGATGTTGTCCAAACGCATTTCAAGTAATTGGAGTAAAACCTGACCTGTTGACCCTTTGGCTTTTCTAGCGATACGAAAGTATTTAAGTAATTGTCGTTCTGTAATACCATAATGAAAACGTAATTTTTGTTTTTCTTCTAGACGAATACGATATTGAGATCTTTTCCCGGAACGTGATGGGTTTCTAAGATCTCTAGGCTTTTTATTAGTTAGTCCTGGTAAAACCCCCAGACGTCGTATTTTTTTGAAACGAGGCCCTCGGTAACGCGACATAAAGACTCCTTATTTATTGTTATTGATATTTCATTTTATTTAAATTAAAGAAATTAAAACTGAACTAAATGGTAAATGAAGCGAAATCCCCGGAAGTATTCTATTAATTGTACTAGAACGAATAATGGCACTAGAAGGAATAGTGAGATGAAAGATGTACGGATCCGAAGTTCCTCCTTCTTTTTGTATTAATATTCATTCTTTTTTTATTTGAAATGAAATTTCGTTTAGTATTTTTATTTTTATAATTATTGATTGGAATTTTATATTGTATTTAGTATATTAATAATTATTAATTGAATTATTGTATATGTATAAATTCTTGTATATATTTATTTTTAGTTTAGTTAATATTTCGAATTTTTGTTGTATATTTATTTATATTTATATATTTAGATTATATAGAATCTAAAAAAAAATCGAAAATAAAGAATAGAAAAAGGAAAGGTGTCTTTTTTCTTTAATTTCAAAGAAACGTTCTCAATCATATAAAAAATAGAACATAGAAAAAAGCCGGCTATCGGAGTCGAACCGATGACCATCGCATTACAAATGCGATGCTCTAACCTCTGAGCTAAGCGGGCTCACATAAAATAAACTTTACACGCATAATACTTCCATCAATTATATCTTAGCTATTAACCATTCATAAATAATAAAAAATATAGAATATAAATAGATTTCAAATCTATATTGCAGTAAATTAATTTTACTATTTTAATATAGAGTATGTATATAAATAAGATAAAGATTACTATACCGATCTATAATTTATATTTATTACATTCCAATTCTAACAATTAGAATAATATCTTCTATTTCTCCTTTTTTATCAAAAATTTTTAATTAGATTTTTAGATTTAGATAGAATTTTAGATCAAATTATATAATTTATTAAGAACTTAATCTTAAGTTGAAGATTTTATATTTTAGATATCTTATATTTTAGATATATTATAAAGGTCTACCCCTAAAAAAAGCATAAAAAAATGGAATAGGCCTATATATAATAATAGAAATAAATATAATAATAGAAATAAAATATAAATATATAAAAGATAAAGAAAGATAAAGATGCAATTCAGATCAGAATAAGATATTCCTATGCTTTAATTTGAAAACTAAGAAAAAAATCGATCCTTTGAGTATTCCAACTTTCATGGGAAAATGAAAAGAAAGGTTCATATATAGAGTGATAGATATCTGTCTATATTGAATTGAAGATAAAAAAATGATAGAATTATTTCTGATTGGCCTATAGCAATATGAGCTCCTACTAGAAATGAAAGAAAATAGAAAAAAAATAGGATGAAATGCCTTTCGGTATATTAATTTTTATATAATAATGAATTCAACGGTTCCAAACGAAAGGATAAAAGGGGGGATATGGCGAAATCGGTAGACGCTACGGACTTAATTGGTTTGAGCCTTAGTATGGAAACCTACTAAGTGAGAACTTTCAAATTCAGAGAAACCCTGGAATAAAAAAAATGGGCAATCCTGAGCCAACTCCTTCTTTAAAAAAGGAAGAATAAAAAAGGATAGGTGCAGAGACTCAATGGAAGCTGTTCTAACAAATGGAGTTGACGATCTTGCGTTATTATAAAAATTCTTCCATCGAAACTCCAAAAAAGATGAAGAATAAACCTATATGCAGACGTACTTAAATATAAATAATATATATAATAACTAGTTATATATATAATAACTATATATAATAACTATATATAATAACTAGATATAATATAATATATTATATAAAAAAATTAAATTAAAAAATCTTGATGACGACCCGCATTTTTTTTTATGACTATGAAAAAATGGAAGAATTGTTGTGAAGCGATTCCAAGTTGAAGAAAGAGTCGAATATGCGTTTAATAAATTAAAGCATTTATTCCCCGGTCTGAGAGATCTTTTGAAGAACCGATCCATCGGATGAGAATGAAGATAGAGTCCCATTCTACGTGTCAATCCTGACAACAATGAAATTTATAGTAAGAGGAAAATCCGTCGACTTTATAAATCGTGAGGGTTCAAGTCCC